ATCTCATAAATATAAGTCAGAGATATATGGATATATCCATTTCATGTCAAAACAGATCTTTATTCTTTTTTTTTTTTTTTTACTTATTTTATTTATTTGTACATCTGTACATCGGGTCCTTTAGATTTCGAGAGTCTTTTTGTTTTAGAAAGATTATCCTTGTCTTTGTTTATGTCTCGGGTTAGAACAAATTACTATAATTCGTCCCCGCCTACGGATCAATCGACATTTTTCACAAATTTTACGAACGGAGGCCCTTATTTTCATATTTGCCATTCCTTTTTTTAATTCCGAATCTACTTATTGGAAGAAAATAAGTTTCTTGAAATTTTTAATTTCGAATTGTATCCTCACGAAAGAATGTTGAAATTGAAAAAACCGCCTAATCATTCAAGTCTTTGCTTTGGAGTCTCTAAATTATACGCCCTTTGGTTGAATCATAAGGACTTACCTCAATTTTTAGTCTATTTCCTGGTAGTATACGTATAAAACTACATGAAATCCTTTACGAAACAAAAACCAGAATAATTTTTTTGTTATCTAAACGAATCCGGAAGATACATACCATCGGTAAGTTGTTCAGTAATTAAACCCTCATGAATCCATTTTTGTTGTTTCATTCCAGGTAAAACCGCTTTGAAGTATCAACTAATGTAAGAGGGATAATATTATAAACTTGTCCTTTCTCTTTTTTCACAAATATGACCGTGTCGGCTATTAGAAAGATTACCATATATAACACAAAACTTCTCCGCCGATTCCTTCTAGTCGAGCCTTTCGGTCTGTCATTATACCTCGAGAAGTAGAAAGAATTACAACCCCCATTCCGCCTAAAATTCTAGGAATTCGTTGATAGTTAGAATATATTCGTAGACCGGGTCGACTGATCCGTTTTAAATTTAAAACAGTTCTATATGGTCCTTTCCTATTTCTTCTATGTCGTAGGGTTAAAACCAAAAAATATTTATTGCTTTCTTGATGTTTTCTCACGTTTTCAATAAAACCTTCTTGTAAAAGGATTTTAACAATATTTTCAGTGATGTTAGTACATGGTATTCGAACTGTTCTTTTTTTATTCATGTCAGCATTTCGTATAGAGGTTATTATGTCAGCAATAGTGTCTTTACTCATGATAAACTAAGATTTTTGTTTCCCCCGAATTTTGATATAATCAACATGCTCTTTTTCTTTTTTTCTGAATTTTTTAATATTTATGAATTCTTTTTTTTTTTTTTTAATATTTATGAATTATTAAAGATATATACGTGATAGATAAACAATTTACTAATTAATTAAATAAATTGAATCAATTTCATTCAAATACTATATTAAGGTCTTCCCCTATAATACTTCAGGTGCTAATGAAACTATTTTAGTGAAATTTAACTGTCTTAATTCCCGGGCGATCGCGCCGAAAATTCGGGTTCCTTTTGGATTTCCTTCTTGATCAATAACAACCGCAGCGTTGTCATCATATCGTATTATCATACCGTTGTCGCGTTTGAGTTCTTTACAAGTACGTACAATGACAGCTCGGACCACTTCTGATCTTTCTAGAGGTGTATTTGGTACTGCTTCCTTGATTACAGCAACAATAATGTCACCAATATGAGCATATCGTCGATTACTAGCTCCTATGATTCGAATACACATCAATTCTCGGGCCCCGCTGTTATCCGCTACATTCAAATGGGTTTGAGGTTGAATCATATCATTTTTTTATCGGTTTTTTCTTTTTCAATGCAAAGGTATAAATAAAAAAAAGAAATATTATTTGTTCAAAACAAAAAAAGAAACCTGCAATTGTTTTTTTTTTCATCCCAAAAACTCCTTTCCTTTGTTTCTACACTCCTATCCAGAAAGAATGAATTGAGTTCGTATAGGCATTTTAGATGCCGCTATTGAAATAGCCCTTCTAGCTATATTTTCTGCTACTCCGCTCATTTCATAAAGTATTCTACCGGGTTTAACAACAGCTACCCAATATTCGGGAGATCCTTTCCCCGAACCCATACGTGTTTCTGTAGGTCTTACTGTAACAGGTTTGTCTGGAAATATGCGTACCCATATTTTTCCACCGCGGCGTGCATTTCGTGTCATTGCTCGCCGCCCTGCTTCTATTTGTCTAGATGTGATCCAAGCGGGTTCAAGCGCTTGAAGAGCATATCTACCGAAGCAAATACGATTACCTCGATAAGATATTCCTTTCATTCTTCCTCTGTGTTGTTTACGGAATCTGGTTCTTTTGGGGTTATAGTTGATGGTTGTTTAGCAATTCCATCCATCTCTACTACAGAACCGGACACGAGAGTTTCTTCTCATCCAGCTCCTCGCGAATTAAACAATTAAAAATAATTAAACAAAAAAAAAATACACGAATATATGGAATCGTGGGATTCTTTGAAATTTGATCTAATCGATTATAAATTCGAAATTTTTTGTGTTTTAATATATAATTTAACACGTATTCTATTTATAGATAATGTCGTTTTGGTAGAAC